GGATCCAATTCTGACTTCCAGGGAACGAACTGATAGTTCTAACAGAACGGCTCGAGCGACTAGTAACGGGTCGACCGATGTTTCCATCTTTCCTTTCCCGGACTACTGAGACTCTATCTTGATCCTGTGGCGATTTTGCATGCATATATTATGAACAAGGACAAGTAATGTTTGTCCTACTCCTAACGGTCAAAGCGAGCCCTATTCTGATTCTGAATAAAATAGGTTTTGAATAAAATAGATCTCCCCAAGTAGGATTCGAACCTACGACCAATCAGTTAACAGCCGACCGCTCTACCACTGAGCTATTGAGGAAAAACGGAAGGTTAGATCCCATAGACGTTCAAGACTCTTGTTCTTTGGATCGACCCATGACCATGCATGAACTATTGAGAAACTCAATAAGGTTTTTCCTTAACTCTTGGAACTTTGTGTACACCCCACCCTAGAGTTATTGAACTCTAAATACAATAGGATCTATTATTATTATTACTACCATTCAATTCAATATTACTACCATTCAATTCTTTTCTTACTTTAAAAAGTAATAATTCGATTATATAGAACCTTGAAATAAAGAGATCATTTTTAGATTTAGATAAAGGAGGATTGGCGGGTGAAAATAGCAGTTTACGGAAAAGGCGGAATCGGTAAATCAACGACTAGTTGTAATATCTCAGTCGCCCTAGCAAGACGTGGTCAAAAAGTGTTACAGATTGGGTGTGATCCCAAACACGATAGTACTTTCACTCTTACAGGATTTCTAATACCTACAATTATAGATACTTTACAATCCAAGGATTATCATTATGAGGATATTTGGCCCGAAGATGTAATTCACAAGGGTTATGGAGGGGTGGATTGTGTGGAAGCAGGAGGTCCACCCGCAGGAGCCGGATGTGGAGGATATGTGGTGGGAGAAACTGTGAAGTTGTTAAAAGAATTAAATGCATTTTACGAATATGATATTATATTATTCGATGTATTAGGCGACGTGGTTTGTGGAGGTTTTGCCGCTCCATTGAACTATGCAGATTATTGCGTAATAATTACAGATAATGGATTCGATGCATTATTTGCAGCTAATCGTATTACTGCCTCTATAAGGGAAAAAGCTCGTACACATCCACTCCGATTAGCAGGCTTGGTTGGAAATCGTACATCTAGAAGAGATCTTATCAATAAATATGTAGAAGCCTGTCCAATGCCCGTAATAGAAGTATTACCTATTATCGAGGATATCCGAGTTTCCAGAGTCAAGGGTAAAACCTTATTTGAAATGGTTGGATCTGAACCATCCCTTAACTATGTGTGTAAATATTATCTAGACATAGCAGATCAAATATTGTCCCAACCAGAAGGTATTGTCCCAAAAGAGATTCCAGATCGGGAATTATTCAGTTTACTCTCTGATCTTTATCTAAATCCCATTGGTGGTGAGGGACAGAAAAAAAAGAATCAGGAGAATTTACTTGGGTTTACGAGAATTTAGCATCAACAATTTAGTCACAATTCGTTGTAAATTCGATTTTTTCTTCTTATTATCCTTTTTATTCATTATTTCTTTTCCTTATTTATTATCCCCAGCCATTTATTCTTCCCCTCCCTATTATGCCGGCCAAAATTGATGAAACTATAACTTTTGAATGTGAAACGGGTAATTATCATACTTTTTGTCCCATTAGCTGTGTATCCTGGTTGTATCAAAAGATTGAAGACAGTTTCTTTTTGGTAGTGGGCACAAAAACATGTGGTTATTTTTTGCAAAATGCACTTGGAGTTATGATTTTTGCAGAACCCCGCTATGCAATGGCAGAATTAGAAGAAGGAGATATCTCGGCCCATTTGAACGATTATGAGGAATTGAAAACGCTTTGTATTCGGATAAAAAAAGATAGAGACCCCAGCGTCATCATATGGATAGGCACTTGTACTACAGAAATAATAAAAATGGATTTGGAAGGTATGGCACCCAAGTTGGAATATGAAATAGGAGTACCAATTTTAGTGGCAAGAGCAAATGGACTGGATTATGCTTTTACTCAAGGGGAAGATACTGTGTTAGCTGTAATGGCACATCGTTGTCCAGAACAGGAATTCCCCGTTGGTGAATCGAAAAAAACTATAACAAAAACAAATTTATTCCCTTTTCCTTTTCTTAAGGAAAAGAAATTGGTGGAATATGCAAATCATCCTCCCTTAGTTATTTTTGGGTCTTTACCTTCGAATTTGGTCTCTCAACTTAATACAGAATTAAGACGCCAATTCATCAAGGTATCGGGTTGGTTGCCCGCTCAGAGATATGCCGATCTTCCATCACTGGGTGATGGAGTCTATGTTTGTGGCGTTAACCCATTTCTGAGTCGTACAGCAACAACTTTGATAAGACGAAAAAAATGTGAATTAATCGTAGCTCCTTTTCCTATTGGTCCGGACGGAACGCGTGCTTGGATCGAAAAGATTTGTCCTGTATTTGGTATTGAGACCCAAAGTCTGGAGGAAAGAGAGGAACGGATATGGGAGAGTTTAAAGGATTATCTTGATTTGGTACGCGGGAAATCTGTCTTTTTAATGGGAGATAATCTCCTAGAAATATCTCTAGCAAGATTCTTAATCAGATGTGGTATGATCGTTTATGAAATTGGTATTCCATATATGGATAAACGGTATCAAGCTGCTGAATTAGCACTTTTACAAGATACATGTATAAGAATGTGTATACCAATACCACGAATTGTGGAGAAACCAGACAATTCGAATCAGATACGACGTATGCGCGAGCTACAACCCGACCTAGCCATCACCGGAATGGCTCATGCTAACCCGTTAGGGGCGAGAGGAATTGGTACTAAATGGTCAGTTGAATTTACTTTTGCCCAGATTCATGGATTTGCCAATGCAAGAGATGTACTTGAATTGGTTACCCGCCCTCTACGACGTAACGAAAATTTAGATAACTTGGATCGGACCACCCTGGTTAGAAATAAAAACGAGTTCTATACCAGTACTCCTACTCCTAGATAAAATAACAGAGAATATATGTATTAATAGCATATACATATATCCAGATGTTATAATATCTATTCTAAATCGATTTTCTATTTTCTATATGTTAGATATTGGAATCTATTCTGTGAAATCTAATTTATGGATGTATAAAATGATAACTATTCCTATCTGTATCTCCCATATATATATGGGGGATACCAGATCTATTTATTCTATTCCTATTTCCCATTCTTTTATTTCGATCAAAAAGGAGTTTCGATATGATAAGAGTACTTGGTCTACTATGGGATCCATTATCATCATGGATAGAAGTCTCAGGTCCGATCATTTTATTTGGGCTATATTATGGATTTATCACTACATTGCCTTTTGGTCCTTCTAAAATATATTCCATTAGATCTTTCTTTTTGGGAGAACCTATCTATGGTATAATAGCTATAAGTGGTTCTATTACGGGACAATTAATAGTCTTTTTGTCCATGTACTATTCGCCCATCTATGCAGCGTTGTGGAAACCTCACGCAATAACTTTATTGGTCGTACCATACATGTTTTTTCGTTTTTATCAAATTAGCAAAGAACCTTCAAGTTCTGAATCTCTACACCCCATAAATTCGATCAACAATCCAAAAATTCTAAGTATATTTATGGGTGGTCTAATTCTTCAATTGTTTAATCCCATTCTTTTAGCAAATCCCGTATTAACAAGACTGGTTAACCTCTTTCTTTTTCGTTACGGCGATAATATATCATTTGTGATAAGTAGTTTTTGCGGTTGGTTGGGTGGTCATATTCTATTCATCATTTTTACAAAATTTGTATCTTTCCGTATAGAACGTAATTCACCTATCGATTATACTATATTAAGACGTTATATCAATCGAACCTTTAGTGTATTTCTTCTTTCTTATTGTTTATTGTATTTAGGTAGAGCCCCATCACCTTTTCTTAAAAAGAGAAATAATAATTATGATTACATCGGTGACAAAAATGATCACTCTGTGGCTGTGGCTAGAGATGATCGTCCTGTGGCTATAGATCCGAAAAAACTTCCAGGACTTCCGAAGGAAGAACAAATAACATGGTTAGCATGGTTCAAGCAACCATGGCCCATTATTTTCTTTGATCATAATAGAGCTTATCGGCCAATACGATATATCGGGAATAGCCCATTTACTCAACTAGGTCCTGTCAGGACCGAAGTCTCTCAATATTTTTTTGGCACATATTCGAGTGATGGAAAACAAAGAATCTCTTTTACGTTTTTACCTAGTGTATTGGTCCTTGGGGAAAAGCTCGAGAAATATAGAGATCTTTCAGGTACTTCTTGCTCATCTGAGGATCCTTATCATAGATGGATCCATACCATGAAAAGAAGAAGAGATTCTTTAGGGAATGAATTTTCGGATCGAGTAAAAGCTCTAAGCAATGGATCTCCTGTTGAAAATGTTATGGAAAGAAGAGTGAAATTCTCTAATTCTCAGGGATATTCTTTTACTGAAATGTATGATCCATTCCTTAATGGGGCATTCCGTGGAACAATAAACCAATTCGAGTCCTCCCGAATGCTGAACGATTCGATCATTTCGAATCTTTCGGATTTTACAGAGGTCTTTATGAAAGACCGTAAAGAAGGATTCCCAAATGATCCGTTTGGGCATAGGTACCATATCTCTCATCATTGGCAGGAATTGGAACACGAAAGCTTTCGACTACCCTGGGAACCCTTACCTACAGATACTGTTCGTTCGCTCATTCCGATAACTAAATCATCGGAAAGAGGAAAAGTTGAACCTATTTCGAAACGGCTTTATCTATTAGCAGAACGAATAATTCCAAATCAAGCAAGGAAGATCTTTGAAAAGTATTTGTCGAATATAGATTCTTCAAATATAGATTATTCTTTTGGTAACCTGATCTATCCAAAAGATTTGTTGAAAATGCCTTCTGATCAGATCCAAGAGATCTATGCAAAAGAGGATGATTCGTTGATACATTTATTGTGGTTGGAAATAGCCCTTCGAGTAGCCTATATAGATATCGTACCGGAAATTGCTTCATGTAATAAACGAATCTACACAAACTATTTGGTAAATATTTACAGCCGAATCGACGGTAGAAACGTTGCGCCCACAGGTACCATAAAATGGGAATTGATTCTTGATCTTTTTACTACGGAACAAAAGGTTACTTCGGAACATATTTTCTTTTTCGAGTCTTTGGCGCAACACGAGTGGACAATACTACAGAAATTTCGTGGGAATGTATCTACGGATGATTCAACACAAACGAAAGATTTGCTTACCCTTTACAGGGAAATACTATTAAATGAACCTCTCGAAATTAGAGAGATCCGGAAACATGTGCCTCGATGGTCCTCTGGTTTGATGATGGGCGACTATGATGAGTTAAGCGCAGCTCAACTCACAACGAGTAAGGTTCGTTCAAGAAAGATCAGAAGTACGCTGACTTTTGATCTTGAGCAACGACAAATAGTTCTGAAACGTTTTTTTGGCGAGTCAGATTATCGTCGGAACGTAATCGCAGGATCCATACGTGCTCAAAGACGTAAAATTACGATATGGAAGAAGATACAACCAAATGTACATTCCCCATTCTTTTTGATAAGAATGGAAATACCCGCTTATCCTAAAGATTATTACGACACGTTCGATTCTGATAGAGTTAATATGGAACAAATCCAGAAAGAAATTAGGGAAAAAATCCAGATATCCAAAAAATCGGAACCGGTCCCCCACAGTATGACAATCGTTGAGTCCTTATGTGCACTGTGGGCGGAATTGAACCATTTAAGAGGTTTATTACTATTGGCTCAATCAATTCTTAGAAAACGTATAATATTACCATCACTTATAATAGCCAAAAATATTGGTCGTATATTATTATTTCAAGTCCCCGAATTTTCCGAAGATTGGGAAGAAATGAGGAGAGAAGTGCATATCAAATGCGCTCCTGATGGTACCGAATTTTCCGAAACAGAATTCCCAGACAAATGGAAAAAAAATGGTATGCAGATAAAGCTTCTATTTCCTTTTCGTTTGAGGCCTTGGCATAGAAGATCCAAACCCCGATTCGAGAAAAGATTGCGTTGGAGTTATTTAACGACCTTTGGATTGGAAACTGACGTACCTTATGGTGATCCAAACCCACAGCTAGGACCTTTTTCCAAATTTTTTCAACCTATCTTCAAAAAATTGATCTTCAAAAAATTGAAAAGAGGATTGATCATCTTCAAAAAATTGAAAAGAGGATTGAGGAGAGAATTTATTATCTTCAAAAAATTGAAGAGACGATTGATGGGATCTACAGGAATAGGACGCATTCCACGAGTTAGATATATAGACAAGAGTGAACTGAATGACCGGATACAAAATAAATTACTGAGTGAGACTACTCCTATGGGTAGTGCAAATGATTCACCAGAAGTTAATGATCAATTTGGATATGGAACCCGAACAATTAATGTGAAAGATCCAGATTATCGGACGACCACAATGAAGGAGCGGATCGAATCTATCGCGATCATAAATAGCAGCTCTCCTATAACTGGAATGTCTCTGGTAGATTCAGAGATTAATACCGGATCGAAAGGGAGTTTTAATATGTTGGGATCAACATTCAAAAAGCGATTGGTTCAGATTCGGCGAATACCTGGTCGATTTCGAAATAAAAGTGTCCAATTAATCCGAAAAAGGTTCTATTCAATGAAATTAATGAAACTTTTTATCAAAATGGACCGAGATCTTTTACCAAGTGTTATTCATTTCATCGGGTCAAATATAAAATTTTGGATTCGATCCGCTTGGATCCGATCCACGGGGAATATAGCAACAATTTACGGACGAATATTCATTCTCAATAATGATATTTCAAGAATAAATAGAGGTAAAATTACCAACTACTATTCGATCACCGAAAAAATACAAGATTTTGAAATTCGTCCTGATCAAAACATGTTCTCAATGTCCCAAGCATATGTATTTCACAAGATATGGCAGATAAAGACAATGAACAGGTCCTATTCAAAGTATTTATTAGAATCTCGAGCCCAAGCATCATATCCCTTGATCAAAAAGAAGATCAAAGAATTATTAGATATACAAAGAATATTGGATCACGATAAACCACAAGATCTGAAGGAGAATGACTGGAAACAATGGTTGAGATGTTCTGACCGGTACAATTTATCCCCACAAATATGGTCTAGGATAAACCCACAGAAATGGAGAAATAGAGTCAGTAAGCAATGTACGTGCTATGAAGAACGATTCATTCCCTATGAACAACAAAAAGATTCTATATTTGCAGCTGTGATGGAACCTTCTTTGAGACTACTTCGGAAAATGAACAAACGTTACAGATACGATCTCTTATCATATAGTTATCTCGATTCGACAAAAGATTCGGATATTCACGGACCACCAGTACAACCTGATATACCAAATGATAAAAATATTACCGATCATGAAGGAATTCTCAGGGAAAAGTGGATTCGTGATATTCTCGAGGAGGATTGGAAGGGTACCGATTTCAATATCGTGAATGGTCCTCGTTCTACTATTGATATTTATGATGCTATACGTTCTTGTACTTACGATCATACAACAATGATTGACAGGCAGAAGACTTATTTTATTACGAATCGGCAGGGGGTTGATGAGACGCGAAAAGAAAATGTTGGCATTATGGATTCTCCAGGAATCGAGAAGAGAGGATCTGGATTAGATCTAAAATTATGGTTATTCCCGGAACTTTTAGGAATAAAAAATATATATGAAACTAAATCGAAGCTCCTACCAGGAAAATCGTTTTTACAAGAAGAACGAGACCGGAAAAAGATGGAGGAAAAAGAACAGAAGGAAACAACAAATGTTCTGGAACAAGGAATAGGTGCTAGATCATATGTTCAGAACAAAAAAGGAAAAGAGCATAATTGGAACGATGAATATGATAAAGTAGAAGACCAACAAACTGGTGAAGTAGAAGATCAACAAACTGGTGAAGTAGAAGATCAACAAACTGGTGAAGTAGAAGATCAACAAACTGGTGAAGTAGAAGATCAACAAACTGGTGAAGTAGAAGATCAACAAACTGGTAAAGTAGAAGATCAACAAACTGGTAAAATAGAAGGTCAACGAACTAATAGAGTTATTTTTCAATACAGACCGGTAGAAGCTATAGGGGAAGAAAGTGTATTCAAGCTGTCGGATATTTGCAGGGTTATGTCCGGAATTAAGGATCCAGACCAATATCTTTGGACCAATATTCAAGAGGGAAAAGTGAATCTGAATCTAATGTTCCTTCTTCTTGATAAGGATAGAAATGAAGATGAAATATGGGAAAATAATCTTATTCAGGGGGATGTTCCGATAAAGGTAAGCAGTAAAAAAGAAATATGGGTAGATAAAAAAATAGTGGTCCCCGAACCGTATCGTTTATCAAGCATACCAGATTACGAATTCCTGATGTATAAAATCGTAAGTATTTCATTGAAGTTTCAAAATGGAGACCGGGAATGGATGGATGGAAATCTTTATGATGGATCTGTGCAACGCGGTCAAATTCTGGGGGATGAAAAAAACATTTTGAGTTCCCTCAATTTAGAAGATATTTTGCTTCCGAAACGTCGCAGAGAATTTCGAATCCTGAATCGGTTTGATCCAGAGAACGATCATGCAGGATTTTCCAATGGAAAAGACATAGACATACAAAATGATGAAGAACTCATGGAAAGAAACCAACATCTTAGCGCAGATACAACGCAAATAATTAAACGTTTTCTTTGGCCTAGTTATCGATTAGAGGATCTTATTTGCATGAATAGATATTGGTTCAATACAAATGATGGGAGTCGATCCGCAATGTTGAGAATACGTATGTATCCCCTAACTTTCAATTGATAGATTTTTTGCTTCAATTACGTTTTCGTCGAAAGAAAAGAATAGATTGATTCAATGGAGTTTCAGGATAAATAAATTGAACCAATCTGTTCGTTTCGTTTCATCAATGTGAAAAGATTCTACATCTCGTATCGTATTTTGCCATAGGTCCAAAACCAGATGTTCCTCCAAGAGGATAGAAAGAATCCGACCAATTTTTCTTCAATAGAAATGGTCGGAACGAATTCAGAATTATTATATGGACCATGAAAATGAAAGAATGGATCTAATTCTTTTTTCTGACTCGAGAAAAAAAAATTTCCATTCAACTCCAGGAAAATTTGTTTTTTTTTATGATTAAGAATTTATCCATTAGTTCGTATCTGATTCCTGATAAACAGAGAGGATCTGTTGAATCTCAGGTATTTTATTTAACCAATCGGGTCCTAAGACTTACCCAACATCTGCAATTGCACGGAAAAGACTATTCTTCCCAAAGAGGTTTGTGGAAAATTTTGGGCAAACGTAAGCAACTTCTGGTTTATCTCTCTAAGAGGGATAAACTTCGTTACGATGATTTAATCGGTCGATTAGGTATTCGTGGACTAAAAACCCGTTAATTTCGAAGTTTTCAATTCCAATTTTGAAAGATCCCGAATCCCAATTAGTCGTTCTTTTGTTCTCATTTAGAAAACGAACCGGAGAGGGGTGACATATGATCATGCTTGCTACAGAGAAAAACCCCCTGATGGTAAGTATGGGTCCTCATTATCCATCGATGCACGGTGTTCTTCGACTTATTGCTAGATAGTCAAAATGTTATTGACTGTGAACCTCTATCAGATTATTTACATAGGGGGGAAGGATGGATCAAATTGTTTAGAACCAAACAATTGTCCAATATCTCCCCTATGTAACGCAATGGGATTATTTAGCTACTATGTTCGCAGAGGCAATAACGGTAAATGCGCCGTTAAGATCGATTGGGAAATATGTATCCCAAAGGGCTAGCTATAGCAGAGTGATTATGCTAGAGTTGGGTTGTATAGCTTCTCATTTTTTATAGCCTGGGCTTTTAATAGCGGATATCGGTGCGCAAACTCTCTCTTCTTATAATCGACTCGTATCGATCAATTTCATTTGTAGAAATGGTGATAGAGTATCGTATATATGATCTATAGATTAGGAATCGGTATATCTATTCCTATCCAAAAAGATGATGGGTATATTTCAGAAGATTTATCTATTCTATATGACCAGAATCTCTCGAAATCTCTATAGTATTATGATCGACCAAAAACATGATTGATCCATCCATATCAAACTCATTATGAAAATGACCTTTCACGATTGAACCATATTCGGGGTGATACGGAGGGATCGAAATAGGACAAAGATATTTGTCCCATTAAAAAAATACAGAACCTTAAAATATTGGTTCCAAACATAATTGATAGTACAATTATTGATTCGTTTTATATTCATAATATCCCGTTATTAGCCATCTTTATTGGGCATATATTAGAAGATTTGGCTATATATGATCTTATCAAATTGAAAACTTTTTACTAACTAATGGAGATCCAATGGCACATTCGGTCAAAATTTATGATACATGTATTGGTTGTACCCAATGCGTACGAGCTTGTCCCACAGATGTATTGGAAATGATACCTTGGGAAGGATGTAAAGCTAAGCAAATTGCTTCTGCTCCAAGAACAGAAGACTGCGTAGGTTGTAAGCGGTGCGAATCCGCTTGTCCAACAGATTTCTTGAGTGTACGTGTTTATTTATGGCATGAGACGACTCGCAGTATGGGTCTAGCTTACTGATCAATATGCACAATATCTTGGATCAAGTATGGGTTTTTATAGAGAGAGATGGAAAGTCTCTTCCATTTCTATAATGAGCGAATTACCCTAGATCAATCAACAATATTTGTTAGTTCGCCCATATCTGCAAATTCCTTAATACCATTATTTCCCCTCCCATAGAGGGAGGGAATGAGCTGATTCGATGGTATACTCTAGGTATTTGTTTACTAGAGCTCCTTTTCATTACTTATACATTCCGTCCGTTACCATTTCCAATTCAATAATTCATTGATCCAATTTGAAAAAAGAAAGATTCTAACTGGATAGATCTTATTGAATTTAAACAGAATTGGAAAAGAAGGATAGTCTTCAGTATCCCGTATGGGTTTTGTAATTATTGGTTCCATGGCAGATACAGGTCCCAATAGATCCATTTTCAAATGATCTCTCATGGATCGATTGGTACGGCACTTTCATTCTTAGCGGGAACAAGTGACGATAGGATACGTATTCTTCTTCTTGATGAAATAATAGGGCTATATTAATACCTAAAATACTATGTCCAGTAGTTTTGAAATGGCTTCTCTTGCATTGCCGGAAATCTGTGGTTTTGTGGCAGAATCTATTAGATCTTCTTCCCGAAAAAAATGACTGGTTATCAATTTTTTCGACCTTTCAAATCGAATTATTGTTACTGCAATAGTGGCAATTGGAGTGATATTAACTCCTATCCATTTGTTGTCTATGTTACGTTGAATATTCTAAGTTGAAAATGTGACGAACCCTTATTTAACGGATTCTGGAGAGATTCTTATCCTGATCTGTTCCTTTCTACCCACGGATGATGGGATGGGGTAAAAGTTAGTTCATCTCGATCCTTCCATCTATGAAATGAATGGCAAAAAAATTATTTTTGTACTTTCCAGATGGATTTTTAGCTATATAATATAATTAATGGATACAAAATTATCTTTTTCCTCTTTTGATTTGAGAGATTAGAGATTAATGGAATGGGATGGAGCAAATAAAAAAAAATGAAATTATTTCTCTTTTATTTTGATCTAATATAGTTAAAGTTAGTTCAAGTTATTTCAAGTAGTGATTCCATCATTCTATAATGAATCTTTGAAATAACTTGGACCAGTTATTGATGTAACTTATCAATTACATAAAGGAACTGGATCGAATCTATCCTTTTTTCCCTCCGGGAATTCGGTCCATTTATGGTTCTATGTTAGATCAACCATCCATAGCTGTGTAATCCTATTCCTAATAGATCGACCCCCAAATAACGGATCCAAACTATAGAAAATCCTAAAGAAGCCACAATTGCCGGTTCCTCACCCTGCCAACCCTTATTCATTCTAGTATGCAGATAAATTGCGAATATGGTCCAAGTAATTAATGCCCAAGTCTCTTTTGGATCCCAGCTCCAATAAGATCCCCATGCTTCATTGGCCCATATTGCTCCAGAAAGAGTACCTATGGTTGAAAGAGAAAAACCGAGACCAATCGCACGATAACTCCAATGATCTAATTGTTTGATCAATTTACATTTACGATAATTCGTTGATGAAAAAGAAAAAGTGTATTGCAAATCACTTTTTTGTTTTTCATGTGAATAAAAATTTTCATTGGGAAGAATGGATCGGGAAAATAAATTGTCTATCGCACCGAGAAGAACCTGTCTATTTACTCCGGACATAATCACTAGAAGAGCTATTGATGCTAGGGATCCACATAAAAGGGTTGCATAACTGAACAATATCATACTTACATGCATCATTGACCAATGAGATTGTAGCGCGGGTACTAACATTCCGGATCGTTGCATTTCCTCCGGAAGACCTAAAGTAGCAAAACCATGAGTTAACATAGCACTTGGCGCGGTGATTGCACCTAACCACCGATCATCTTGGCTCCGTACTTCTAGAACTATATGGAGCACGGATGAACTCCAGGAAAGGAACATGAATGATTCGTACAAATTACTCAACGGTAAATGTCCCGAATAAAGCCAACGAGTAATTAATAATCCCGTTGTACAAAGAAAAGTAACTATCATGCCCTTTCCTCCCGAGCTGCTTAGTGCTTCAATTGGATAAACTAAGGTTCCCCAATAAATGAGAGTGACAACCAAAATGAGAGAAAAAGAGATATGAGCCAATATATGTTCTAAAGTTATGAATATCATAATAAACCCATTTATTCATTTTATTTCCGAATGAGATCTATGATGGAAAGATAGGATCTATTTATCACAATGGAAATAGATTGAACAGATATTGCTACATAGCAAGAAGTGATTGAGTAGATCTTCTTTCAAAAATGCCGCCACTCGGATTTGAACCGAGATGCTCTCGCACTGCTTCCTAAGAGCAGCGTGTCTACCAATTTCACCATGGCGGCTTCGTAGGGACCATACTAGCTTATTTACACCAGATCGTCAATGTTATGGAACGTGTCTAGCAGAGGGAGTAATCTGTGAATATAACATCGGGCATTTACATTTAATCAATTTTATGTTGGTTGATGGTTATAACGGAGCATAGCGCAGCTTGGTAGCGTGCCATCTTGGGGTGATGGAGGTCGTGGGTTCAGATCCCACTGCTCCGAAAGAGCATAAGAAAATAGTCACATGCATTATCGGACAAGGAATATCTATTCATTTTTGCTCACGATGGGAAGAATCGGAGCAACTAGATTCCAAACAATAAAGAGAGATACATGGATCATAACTTTTCAATCTTTTTGATTGGATGGTTTGATCATATACATATCTAGAACAAAACTATGTTTCTGATCCATGATCTCCCGTATGATTATTCTCCAATATTTTGTTGGACTTTCAATTTTTAGGGGAGACATCCAAATATATTGATAGCTCACAATAATATGAAATACGGACTAATATTACTATATACAGGCTGCTAATGAATGAATTGATCCTTTTTTGAGCTTCTGAGATGTAGAAAGGGGTTTCATTAATAGAATAAAAAGTTGCACTAGATTACGCACCTATATTTTGGTCAGCTTTTTTTATGTATCTCTGCCACAAGAGTTTTTACATTATGCATTATAAATGGTAGAGATACGAAGAAAGATGATGACTTTGAGTTCTCCTAAAGGATTGAGCACTCTATCCAAGCATAAAGGAGGGAAAGAATGGGTTCAGAGATGAATCATTGGAAGGAACAGAAGCAGAAGAAGGATGAATCGAGATATCGAGATATCTGGAACTACGAACTAGTAATTATTCGCTATAGAGCAATAACCTGCATTTATTACGAAATGCACGAGCGATTCCATAATGAAATAATATCATCTCTATGCATGATTCCCTAGGTTCTGTGCCATTCTTTATCAAAAATAAGAAATCGTTTCGATACTAGTTTCGGATCGGAATGGATGGATTGGGATGTTTATAAGGTTGAGCTACCGGAAATGTAGCATAATGGTAATGCTGAAGTGGATCCTTACAATAAATGATGAACTCTAATCCCTTTCTAGTGGGAAGGCGGAATGGATAGAGGAATGGTTGAGAAATTTCCCATTTATCCAGATTGGCTGGTTGAAGGGAAGTACTGTAGTGGAACTAATTAATGATCGTGTCCCTTTCGTACGACCACCACCCTTGGGAGTACCCGAAGAAAATGATTTATTTCGCATCACTGTTCTCCAGGGTCCTGGAGGGTGGTGTCGTATATTCCCTCGTGTTGTGCTACGGGTCATCCGAATAAAAATTGATATCAATTTATTTTGATGATCCGGAGGAATCATCATTGGCTATGCAATAAAAACTTTTTGAATGACCGGTGGAGATAGACTTAGCTAAAGAAAAAGCTTTTATTGCGGCCCGATATGCTTTTCCCTTCCGAACATTTTTACGAATTCTTTTCTTGGATCTAGAAGTACGCTTTTTCGGAACTGCCATAACGAACAGTGGGTTTAATTAATATATTGTGATGTGAAAGACATCTTATGTATTTCATTTATTCATTTTTATCGTAGATAACTCCGTTCTTTATCGGAATCTGCTGCAAATTGAATCAATCCATTCTCTCACGGAAAATAAATAATAATGGAATCTACCAATTGAAATTGAAAGGTAAATTTCCATGATATATTCTCATCTATTTTATAGAATATATTCATATAACGATCGATGTCGAAAGTCGTTTACCTAACTAGATTTTGTTATCCTTAAAACAAAAGAATCCATTATCTTTATCTTCAGACGATAATCCGTATCGGGGTTAAATAGATTATCACTAGGCCTAGTCATGAATATACCGTAGTAATCCGTTCTTTTGAAAAAATATTTTTTATTAATTAGATCCTATTTTCGAGTATTTTCTTTTCTATGATGCTAATGTAAGTACTACTATACCTTTGATCAAAAAATATTGATTGTTTTTTCGTAGATCGCGTAAAAGTAACGTACTGACAATTCTAAGGTCAAAGAGCTTTATAAGGCGCTCCCGATGCGAAAGAATTTGAATCAAAAATCTCACCAAATTGGATTCGGTCCATGGATTGCATAGAAATTGATAGCTTTTTATCTCCTCCAATTTCACTATCCAAGATCTTATTGTTTTCATTTCTTTTTTACCCCCCCCTTTTTTTGTTTTCATCTCTATATAATAGAATACTGATTTAATATAATTGGAAAGCTCATGCCAACCACTCAACTCACTACTAATATTTGCATATCTTCCAATTGAAATATCCAGCTCCATTTTGGTCATTCCATTTCTTCTTTACCCCGGAAAAAAATATAATTAAATACCATGAAAAATATAATTAAATACCATGAAAAAGAGCTCGTGTAGATGACATGAGCCTTTGGAGTGAAGAAAGCTATAAGAGAAAAAAACAGAAATTTGTTTGATGGAAAAGCTAACATTAGGTTTAGGGATAATCAGGCTCGAACTGATGACTTCCACCACGTCAAGGTGATACTCTACCGCTGAGTTATATCCCTTCCCTACCCTCGGAAGGAGAACTGACTGATTAATAATAACTTACCAAAGGCTCGAGAGACTCACCACCACTATTCCACTATTTTATTTCGAACAACTTTAAGCCAGACCTTTCGAAAATAGGATTTCCTACTGATTCGAACCATAACATATGGTCCCGTAAAATTGTTAATATTTTACCTGTCTTGATCAAACAAGTTTGAAATGAAAAATATTTTGTTCAGCGTGTTTAATCTGATCTAGCACTAGTGCGTGCGGAAAGGACCCAATATTGTTTGGAAGAACAAAGAGAACAAGACCGAGTAAAGATGATACGGAGATGATACGAATCAAATTGTTCTTCTTGCACCAAGGATATTACCGTTTTCGAAAAATAAGAGCTACTTTTATATCTTTTTCCATTCAAAAGTTCCGATGTGTTTCCACCTGAAAATGAACAAATTCTCAGGAACACGTACATACAGGATCCATCATTACAGAACAGAAAAGAGAAGACCCTATGCAACCGTTAACTACTTCATGTAAATACATTGAAATCCTACCAGAACATTATTTGTAACTAGCATCGCTATCCTCTCACCTAGCAGGCAAATATTGACCTCTACGGATGGAAATACTTCTTGATCTTGATCTGGATCGATGTGAGAGTACAGCTACAACTACATTTCCAAAATCAATGTTGTCTCTTCGGAACAGGTTGACCCCTTCGCTCTCTCGTGGTACAATCCTCTTCCCGCTGAGCCCTCACTTTTCCACCGGTCCACAGAAACAAGATATAGGACTGATGGATGCCAGCAGTTCATCAGTTCATCATAGAAGAAAGGACTCACCGAGCCAAATCACTTTCTGATCAGATCAGAAAGAACTTCCTTTTCTGTATACTTTCCCTGGCCATATCGATTGCTATTCGCAAGCCTTACGCAGTCGATCAGATCATATATCATCATATAGATATAGATATTTCTTCAACATAGGTCATCGAAATGATCTTGGACAACCCCAACCAAAGCACGAAAGCCAATATTTTTCATCAAATTGATTCCTGTTCGAATTCGAACAGTGTATAACCACATGGATAAGCTCACATTAACCCGTCAATTTCGAATCCAATTTGTGATTTGGAGGAATGATATATCGAGATATCAAGAAGGAATTAGCATGTAATAATATCGATTCATACAAAAAGTATTTCTTCAGACGCTGTACTTATAGGATAACAATAGAGAAGGAAGAGGAAATCCCGAAGATTTTGCATAATCTTTTTACCGGAAAAATCTGATTCATTAGTGTTTGTTTGGAATACAAAAACGTTTTTGACTGAATTGATTTCAGTTACTCTTTGAGACATAATGCATGCATGAAGGAAGGGAATATGAAGATTCTCGAACAACGAAAATAATCCAATTTATCCTACTTTGAAAGAATCGAACGAGAAGCCGTATGAGGTGCAAATTTCATGTACGGTTTTGTAGAGTGACAGTGAAGACAACTTATCTGTCAACTTTTCCACTATCACCCCCAAAAAACCAAACTCTGCCTTACGTAAAGTTGCCAGAGTACGATTAACCTCTGGATTTGAAATCACTGCTTATATACCTGGTATTGACCATAATTTACAAGAACATTCTGTAGTATTAGTAAGAGGAGGAAGGGTTAAAGATTTACCCGGTGTGAGATATCACATTGTTCGAGGAACCCTAGATGCTGCCGGAGTAAAAGATCGTCAACAAGGGCGTTCTAGTGCGTTGTATATTCTTACTTATCTAAGACTTGTATCATTTCATAATGATGCCATGTGAATTGCTAGGAACATGTTAAGTATATGGCTAACCTAATAACGAACGTTTTGTAAGGGGACTAGAGCAGGCTACCGTAAAACAAACGATCTTATTTTTAAGGAGATTCGGAACTATTATATGTCCAAGGTTCAATATCGAAATCATTTTCGAAGTTTTCCCTGATTGTTTCAACAGAAAATGAAAAATACCTTGACCTTTTTAGAACAGGTTCGAGTCAAATAGCAATGATTTGAAACACTTTTTTTATACACTATTTTTTGAACCTAAGGACTTAATCGTATAGATATGTGAAATACAAGATTTCCAATCATAGCAAAAGAAAGAAAGGGAACGGATACTCAATCGAGAGTGAGTAAACAGAATTATATGCATAAAGAATAGGTCTCATCTATGCAGATATAATAATGTGGAAAGCCGTATTCGACGAAAGTCGTATGTACGGTTTGGAGGGAGATCTTTCATACCTTTAGAGATCCACCCTACAATATGGAGTCAAAAAGCCAAAATAAATGATTTCTTTTCAGCCTTTATGAAATAGATTCTTGAACCTTTTTCATACTCATGTCACGACGAAGTACTGCAGAAAAAAAAACTGCAAAATCCGATCCTATTTATCATAATCGATTAGTTAACATGGTGGTTAACCGTATTCTTAAAAACGGGAAAAAATCATTGGCTTATCGAATTCTTTATCGATCCATCAAAAATATTCAACAAAAGACGGAGAAAAATCCACTATCTGTTCTACGCCAAGCAATACGTAGAGTAACCCCCAATGTAACAGTAAAAGCAAGACGTGTAGGTGGATCAACTTATCGAGTTCCCATTGAGATAAGATCTACACAAGGAAAAGTACTTGCCATTCGTTGGTTATTAGGGGCATCTCGAAAACGTCCGGGTCGAAATATGGATTTTAAATTGAGTCACGAATTAATGGATGCTGCCAGAGGGAATGGCAATGCTATACGCAAAAAGGAAGAGACTCATAGAATGGCAGAGGCCAATAGAGCTTTTGCACATTTCCGTTAATCCATAAACAGGATCGAGATCTACCTATCTATCTATATAGTGAATCTACTCTATATAGATAGATAGGTAGATCTACATATCCTGAGAAATTAGAAATTGATTCCTGTGCAAGGCTTGCTTAAGGAATAAGGAGATAGATTATGGAGGAATATTCGATCCTATTCATGAGGATTATGTAAATCTCCTATCTTTCGGAGATTGAAAGAAATTACTAATTCATGATCTGGCATGTACAAAGTGAAAACTTCATTTTCAATTATACCCTGATATCATTTGAAAGAGTTTCAAATGCTTTTCTCCCATGGAAGTTCTCTTTTTTTCCCCGGCCAGAATGTATCCTGATTCTCGGCCTAATTTTTCATTATAAATTGAATTCCTGATCAAGAAGATATAGCTTGGTCCTATTTCATCTCTTTCAAAAGTTTAGTAATGAGCATAGTGGTCTTATCATTTCGATGGAGAGAAGAACCTATGATCAGCTCTTTGGGTAATTTTCGAACGAACAATTTCAACGAAATATTTTGATTCATCAATTGATTACGTTCAACCCTATGTGTTCTTCTATCCGTGGAGTACATTCAATGTACAGAAATGACTATAACAGAGGTTCTTTTATTGGTATTAACAGCTGCTCTAGGAGGAATGTTTTTATGTGGTGCTAATGATTCAGCCTCATAACTTTTTTAGAATGTTTCAGTTATTGAGCTTCAATAAATAGTAAATGGTCTCATAGATGCACAAATTTATAACTCTCCAGGAATTTGAATTGCGCCCATAACTGTAACTGTAGAAATTGGATCCGAGCTGCTTTCCCCAGTTCCTTTTCATCCATGGACCCCTGACGTATATGAAGGAGTACGATTTGTTCTACAAACTACAAATACGACCGATCGATATCAATACTCCAATACGCTATCTCTGACATATATTCTATATTCATCATGATATGTTTAATATATATATATCCTATTAATTAGGATTCACTTTTGGGATGCCTTGATGGTGAAATGGTAGACACGCGAGACTCAAAATCTCGTGCTTAATAGCGTGGAGGTTCGAGTCCTCTTCAAGGCATAATATTTTTCATGTTTATTGAATGAGCGGTTCAATGGCAAATATCGTATGATATTCTCTCAATAAACTGGGATGGGATAGACCTCGTATTTGTTGATACGAGGTATTACGACAATTACCTACAAGTTAAAGCTGCTGGAATAGGACAGTGGATCACAGGCAGGATCTTGCTTGGCGATCTTCTCTATCTAGAGGAGTCCATTCCAAGGTCCGCCCTTGTATTATGAGGTATATTTCATTAATGCTAGAACCGAAATCGAGGAGATAAGAAGTAAGCATAGTTTAGTAGAGAATATCTCATTAGGTTAATGAGAATGGGCTTGTCCTTACTATGCTTACTCTACATGGTCGAGATCTCGGAGTGAGGAACCTATCTTCTCTTCAAATGAAAAAGATATCAAGTCTTTTTTTTTTCCTCCAACATACTTAGTATTCTTGGACAATACCAGGAAAGGATTCATTATAGGATCTAAAATCGGAGCTATAACCTCTCATTGGTTCTCTGCCCGGTCAATTTTTTGTACTTAATTCCATATTCCATTGCTCTTTCATCGATGATTACAGATTGTCTGATGTTAAATCTTAATCCTGTTATGAATTGAGTGTTCAATTTCATTCGGAAAAAGCCATTTCTTCTCCAACAATGTCTTTGTCATTTGATCCAATAACATTCTGTTAGATAAGAACAGATTTAATAAATATTGATAACTCTCGGATAGAGTATTATAAAGAAAAGATTCATTAGATAATAAACTATTGGTTCCGAGCCATCTTTGGCGATGAATTAACGATTCGAAGTGATCAACCTGTTCTATTGTATTTTCGATCAACCAACGTTGATATGTAAATATAGGAGAATATGGCTGTATACGTTCCAATCGGATACCGATTGCTTGAATGCGTTTGAAATCCTCGATATGTTCCTTTTCTACAAGAGACAATGGTTTCCACAATTTAATGACCGAAATCGAATTGGTCATGGATTTTGAATCATATCTACGAAAAGCACCTTGGAAACTTTTTTTAGGGAAAAACCCATATTTTGCTCTTCTTCTACTTGAACTATAAGTAATATAGAGCCTTTTCAGCAATTCTTCATTTGCGAAAAATTCTCGGCGTGAAAACACAAGGTGCTGCTCTTTTAATAGGAAGGGATACCAAATAAATCGTCTTCCTAGAAAGAACATTGGTTTCTTAGAGTCTTTATATTGCATCGGATATTGTATAGAAAATTGAGATCTTTCCATCTGCTCTTTTTGAAACGATTCGAACTGATACAAAGATCCCAATTCATTGGTTCTTTTTGTACGATCGAATCGATTACTGCGAAGAAAACTAAGACGCCAGATCCTAGGAGCCCAAACTATGTTTATGTTATTGATTAATTCTTCATCCATATCCCTATCCATTCGTTTTGTGCCGAGAGTTTTTTGTAGAAACTTCAATTCATATTCTTTCAGAAATCGTATAATATCTAGATGATTTATCATTTTGGGCTGAGGAGCAAATGTGATTTGATCCTTATCGGACTTACCTCGACATATTCCTAACCATGGAAACTCTACCAGAAGACTTTCTAAAAGACTAGAAGCTAGATTGAAATCATGCTCAGCGAATATATCGAGAGAAATCCAATTCTCTCTATTTCGTTCCGATATAGACCACGAAGAATCTCGAGCCGCTGATCCGGCCAAGCAACCCAAAATATGGGGGAGTATGGTCAATTCCTTCATAGTTGTTTCGGCAATCGAAGGTTCTAAATACCATTGGGACAAATAAGAAAACCTTTTCTTCCATAATTCGTTTTTGGTAGATAGAGGATTCATGGAAGAATTCCTTCTAAGTGTATTTTGTATAACAGCTTTTCCTACCTTGTATAGAAGTCTTTCGTCATTTTGACCGAATCCAACCTGATTATCTATAGATTGCAAACCCAAAATTTGCCTAGAAAGAGCTGATCGAATTGTATTAGTGTCTATAACTGATTTCTTTCGGGTAATACTAATTAATAAGGCTTCATTGGCAAGTGCTGCTAGATCTCGTGCATTAAAACCTATGGTTCTAGATCCAAATTCATCGGGACAGAACTGTTTTTCCAAGTAGAACCCTTTGCTACGTAAAAGAATAGGAAATTCCCTTTGTCGTTGTGGGATAACAAGCGTTCGAATATTGATCGATCTATCTAATCGATTTGGAGCTATTAGAGATGGATCCACTTTTTGGGGGATATGAGTCGGAGCAATAACAAGAATATTTCTAATAGAATCTTTCTCATCATCTATGGAGAGATGGTTCACTAATACACCGAGGAAAAAGTCAGTTAAGTTTAAACCACTATTTACGTGGTTTAGGTCATTGACATTCAGCTCATGAATGTTTGGAATCCATATTATGCAAGGAGACAATCTTTTCGCCAATTCGAAGATAAGATTGAATTGTTGCATTATTTCTTTTATCTTAAAATTAAAATCAGTATGAAATTTTCCAGTATCAGTATAAGTCTCAGTACCAGGGTACTTTAAATAGTCACCATACAATAACTTTTTCAGAGATATTTTGATTAAAGGAACATAAGAGTCTGCTGCTAGACTTTTGACCAAATAGGATCGGCCAGTTCCCATAGGACCTATCAGTAAAATCCCTTTGGAAAATAATGATCCTGTATGGAGTGAGAAAGGTTTTCCATTAAATGTGGGGTTGGTTGGACACAATATTTGTGAAGAGGTAATCTTCTGACAAAAGGCAAGGAATACCCATCTTTCTGCTAAACAAAATTGATCGAACTCATAATTAATGAGATCTTTTTGATAAGTGTAGGCCAAATATCGTAAGTGAATAAGTCCCGGCTGTTCAGCCATTTGATAACCCAATTCATTCTTGAAGAAATTATCACTGTAAGTCAAATTCGATTCAAATTGAGAAATGTTTTTTCTCGTTAGTAGAAATTGAACTATTAATTCTATCTCTTTTTCGGGGATATCCATGCTAGAACACAATCTGTGCAACTCTCTTATTATAGTTATAGGCGAATCAAACTTTCTATTCTTCATCTTCATCTTCATAGAAGAATAGCTGGGTATGCCTCTTATATAAGAGAACAAGAGACTAGTTACAGAAGGATTCATTAGTTTTTGCAACTTGATCACGTATGACGGATCCTTTAAATACTTGATGAGTTCAAAGTCTGTCTTTAAATTGATAAAGGCTAAGGAAATAACTTGAAAATATTGAAGAACGAAATACCCAAGGACGAAAAAAGGGATAAGAATCCCATATTCATACCCCCGAGCATTTAGTAATCTCAGATGTACCCATATGAATGGCACTGATGACTTCTCTCGATCACTAGTTTCCTCTATGAAACAATCCTCGCAGGAAGACAGAAGCTCATTCAAAGGATTCGTTATAAATAAAAACTTATTAAGAATATTCGTTCTAAATCTAAAACTCAATTTCAAAAGATTCGTTCTCAATTTCCATTGTATAGGTTCCCATAATGGATGATAAAGTTCCCACAATATATTCAATTTATGTATAATATTATGTTTAATATCTCCCAAAATAGATACAAATTTATTACTGCCATGTAGCAATATCTCCGGAAGAGTATCTAAAAGTATATTTTCAAGATATTTAGACCATGCAGAAGTAAAAACCCATGGCATATAGGTTTTAAACAGTTCCCATTTTGAAAAAATACTATCTATTCGAGAGAGCCTATACATCTCCTGTTTCTTAACACGTTCATTAAAACGCGGTGATGATAGAATTTTCCGTTCCTCCTTAGATGAATTAGATGAATTAGATGAATTAGATGAATTAGAAAGGGTACTCCTTCCATCTATGCCTTTTTTTCCAATTCTGTTTTTGGAACTTTCGGTTACAAACCAATCTTGAATACGATGAAGCATTTCCTGGTTCTTATTGGGAAAGATTTCGGATAGTAAATCATCTTGATAAGATCGAGTTTCAATAAGACCCATGTTTGAACTGAAACCCTTTTTAAGGTACTGATCGAGGTTGTTTTCTTCTGAATCGGATCTATTTAAAAAAGGCTGGCAAAAAGTTTGATCCAAATTGACTATTTGTTTTCTTATTAAAGGCGTTGGAGAAATCTCTTCAATCGAGGAAAGATATCTTTTGTCACGAACGAATGGATTCAATCTAGTTAGTAAATTGAAGGATCTGTACAAGTCATAGATTAATACAAAGGTTTGATCACCACTTTGTTTTCGTTGTAAATATCTAGGTAAGAATATGTTAGATACTTGTGACTGGATGAATGAAATAGTCTCTTTCTCTAAGTGAACGGGTCCTATTTCACCAATGGGCAAAGAAGAGAGATTGGTGTGGATGGACAAAAGATTGAATAATTGTCCATATGTAAGATTCTTCCTTTTGATATGAATCCTTTCCATATAAGAAGGTAATCTATTCCTATAATTTGACCGAGGATGATGCAAATAATCAAAAAATTGGAGCGTATTTGCTCCGTGAAAAGAAGCTCTCAATGAGCTCTGATCAGATAGTTTCGCGGGATTCAACCAATTGTCTCGATCGTTGGATATCGTCGAAAAATAAGTGTTATCGAATGATTCCATGCGATTCTTTTCATTATCGAATAAGTCAATAATCAATGGATTAATTGGTATATCATTCGGAATAAATGGTGCAATTGTTCCTTCATCGATCAAGAATTTCGATCTTTGTGAAGGATTATGGTCATCTAAAACTAAAAGAAAAGGTTTTAATGTTTTCAAATGAACGATTAGAGCACCAATTGGCTCCAACCACTCATTTAATTTTCGATAATTAATACTTTTGAGCCTATGAAAGCGAAAATCCAAAATCGAAATGAAAATATCGAACATAGAATTTAACTTCGAAATGATATTTAACTTCGAATTTAAAATCTTCACAGTATTTTCATAGAGGTAAGAAAGCTTTGAATAATCTTTTTTGTTGGGACTTACAGACCAACCAATTGAATCTTTATTAGTATTAGTACATGATTCAATTGGATTAAACACTATTTGAAAATAGTTTTGTTTAGAAACAAAATGTTTCAAATATTTAATAAAGTATTCGGTCTGATTGGACCATTTGTACACATTCAAATTCCGATTGATATGTTTATCCGTTCGAATAATAGAATGCTTGAACCATTCTCTCTGACTTTTTCTCCAATTTGATGAATGCCGGCCAATCGTATCTTTCGTTACATTATTAAAACTTTCATTTTCTATCCAATTTGTTCGAATTTGATGCTTTAAATTGCGACTGAACCTGTTCATAAAATAGAATCTATTGAATGCATTTTCCAAATATCCGGCAATCTTATATCGAATCGATTCATACCAATTAAAAACTTCAGTTCTATAATCATTAAGAGGGGTTCCTATTTCAAAGCGATTTTTGAAATCGCTTTGGCTCAATTCTTTGTTGATTATTTGATCTAAATATTCATCCTCTTTACCAGTAATATTGAGTAGGACCCATAAAGATTGATTCTTCAATTTATCTCTGTGGTTGAAGATCCGATTCAATCTTAACGATCCATTCTCGTTGAGTTCATATAATGGATTCATGTTATGATCAATATCAAGGGAATTTTTCCCATGAACCTGGTTAGGCTTAGTTATTGATAGAATGAATTGATCTGTTATTTTCAGAACGATTTTTTTCGTTTTCGATCTAAAATTGTTGTGCAATATGTACTGTTCTTTGCTTTGATCACAGAATGCAGAAGATAGATTCCAAGGCAGAGGCAAATTCCGCTTTATAGATCGAATAAAATCGGATCGGTTCATATAACTTGGCTTTCTAAGAATATTACATCCGGGATCTGATGAAATAGTACAATTTGAGGAAGGATTTTCAATTTCAAAATATGTTTTTATCTTCCATAGATAAACTATCCTATTCATTAATGAATTGGATTTTGAATCCCTGAAATCCTGGAAAAAAACATCTTGTTGCCTTTGAAATAACCTTTTCAATAAGTTGAAATCTTCAATGGGCTTCTTAGTAGCACTAGGACCACCCGTACACGGTTCATCTATTGGCAATATGTAAAAAAAAGAATAACGAATTGATTTTGTAAAATTATCAATGAATCTTTTCCTTTCCTTTGGAAAGGAATTCTCTTCAATATATCTTTGATCTTCTGTAAATAATTCTTTCGCCCAAGAGATTGGAGAATATTCTGATAAACACTTTGAAGACAAATCTGATTCTCTTTTTGTTTGTTCTCTTTTAATAGGAGAAAGATCCCAAAGAATTGATCTTTCTCTTCGTTGCTCAATCTCCATTTTATTTCTTGTGAATGAATCTTCACAAAGATCTTTTTCAGGTTCCCAATACCTATTTTCGGTTGAATTGAGAGTAAAATCGATCTTCGAATTGATATCTTTCTCATCCTTCTCTGAAGGAGTTTTGTTCGGTCCTTTATTTTCCGAGATAATCTCATCTTTCTTGTTCATGTTCCTGTCATATCCTGAATTGAAACTAATGGGATTGGAATGCTCTATGGATCGATTGTAAGATCTTTTCAATTGGAAAGACAGGAAAAGATGCGGAAATATCAACCAATTCTTAGTGAAAGGCTTTAAATATTCTTTCGATGTTTCATTTCCAAGTTCCATAAAGTTTATATGTATAGGAAAGAGTTTCATCAAATAGAAATTTTTTCTATCAATCATACTACTTTTATGATTGAAGTGATATATAAGGACCGATAATGTAAGTACTACTACACCTTTGATCAAAAAATATTGATTGTTTTTTCGTAGATCGCGTAAAAGTAACGTACTGACAATTCTAAGGTCAAAGAGCTTTATAAGGCGCTCCCGATGCGAAAGGATTTGAATCAAAAATCTCACCAAATTGGATCCGGTCCATGGATTGCATAGAAATTGATAGCTTTTTATCTCCTCCAATTTCACTATCCAGGATCTTATTGTTTTCATTTCTTTTTTACCCCCTCCCCTTTTTTTTTCCATCTCTATATAATATAATATTGATTTAATATAATCGGAAAGCTCGTGTCAACCAACCAATACCATTATACTATATGGATAGAAAATATACCAAATGGATAGAAATTTTTTCACTGAAATATGAAAATAAAAAAGAATCGGATCCAGTCCGTTTTTTCTCTTATTTTATGGGCGAACGACGGGAATTGAACCCGCGCGTGGTGGATTCACAATCCACTGCCTTGGTCCACTTGGCTACGTCCGCCCCGGAAAAACAAACCAATTGTCTCTATCCACGGTCCACGGTTCTTTTTTACAAAAAAAAAGAAAATTGATAGGTCAACGAACTAACGTTTGTATGTGGGTCGACGACCTCTGACAGGGGATCAGAGCAAGATCGATGACTAACAACCAACTCTCGAACAAGTTGTTCAGCTGTGGACCTCTGTCAAATGTCTGTTGAGAATACTTGACATGAATCAAATATGAGAGAATGTGATTGGGTCCCGAACTACCCAATTTCAGACCCGAGTCTATACTCATATTATAGTATGAGTATGTTTATGATCTTTATCCAGCATCCATGGCTGAATGGTTAAAGCACCCAACTCATAATTGGCGAACTCGCGGGTTCAATTCCTGCTGGATGCAGGGGAACTGCACATATCCATTACTTATGGAATGGGAAGAAGGATGAGAAATAACAACAAACATTTGAACAGTACCAAACCTTTCCTTTTATTGAAAGGTTTGGTACTGTTCAGTTAAGCAATACACAGTAACAATCCATCGGAGTA